CAAAGAAAGATAATAGAAAGTTGCCCAAAATGAGCACTAAATACTTTTCGAGAGATCTCCTCCAAATCATTGCTATGGCTATCGAAATCGTGAGCATCGGCATGTAGATTCCAAATCCAAGTGGTAGTCTCGGGGCCTTTAGCTATTGTTCTTGAAAAATGACCTGGTTTGGCCCATTCCTCGAAAGAAGTTTTTATGGGATCCCTATCTACCAAAATTTTGACTTCTGGTTCCGGCGAACGAATAATCATTGAGTCCTCCTCTTTCCGGACAACACATACAAAGAAACCCGCCAACAGTCAAATAATTAATGAATCTCTGAAAGCTCTTTCTCATTTTTTTATTCTCCTCAATCTCCCATCCTTTTTTTTAGTTATTCACTCGAGCAATTATGATCTAGAAGTCGATTCGTGGCAAGTGTTCGGATCTATTATGACATAGCCATGCGGCGCACAACGGACCTTTTTAATCGTCTAAAATCCTTTCGGGTCTTTGTGTTGATCCAAAAATCATTTTTTTGCGCAACCCGGTGTATTTATTAACATCTCAATTAGATGCTCTTAGATGTCGTTACGTTATGTCTTCCATTACCCGCAACATAGACATATTTATTTCTTCTTATTCTATTCCAAATCCCATGAAAACAGGCATGGATCATTGCAAAGAAATATATATTCGACTCTATCTGCGTATCGTTTATACTTCTGCCTATCGTTTCTATCCCATACGAAATAGAAAATGCTCTTTGAAAGGATATAATGAAATTCTTTGGTTGTTTTTGTCATAAAAAAGATCCATTTTATTTGACATTTGACTAATCAGACTAATAAATCAAAAAAGAGTGCTCTTATTCGAAACGCCTTGTGATCTTCAACCAATTTTGGGCTTCAATATAATTACCGGGAGTAAGCGCTATAGCCTGTTTCCAATACTCAGCGGCTTGATCAAACCAAGCCTCCGCAATTTCAGAATCTCCCTGTCGAATGGCCTGTTCCCCCCGGTCAGAATAGGCTGTTCAATTCCTTCCTCGAGAACCGTACTTGAGAGTTTCCTAACTCATACGGCTCACAATTCTTGTGGTATCCCGTTTTTTCAATCTACACCATCTACTAATATCTAATAGAATGAGATTTCTCAGAGATCTCTCCCCCTTGTTTTTTTTATCGGGTTAACAAAAAGAGATTAATTGTATGAGTTTCAAACTTGAATTTGGTTTCATATTAATAATGAATTTTTTTTTTCGTTTTATCTTTTCTCCCACCCTCAAGATGGGCATTTACAATATTGCTAGAAGTTTCTCAAAGGTAACTATCTCGGTTTCATAGAAAAACTGATTTTATAGAAAATCTTAGAAAAAGTCTTTTCTTCATATTCCTATATTTCATTTTCTTTCTATTTCTAAATTCTATTAGAAATAGAAAGAAAAAAAAAGACTTACTATCTTTGGGATCTGATGCTACACCGCTGCTCAATACCTTAGTGGATCGACTTTATTACATACGTCGATTCCTAACTTTTTTCTTGTATCATGACTTAAATTAAGTAAGCAGTTATTATTGTATCGTCCCAAAACATCACTAATTGATCTTGACGGCGCTTTTTTTATCAATTGGATCCTTTATCCATAGAATATAGAAGAAAGTATCTAGGCATATCTATTTCTTCCTATTTCGACTTCTAAGAAGTTCCTTTCTTTGCTACAGCTGATAAAAATCGTTTTGTGGACGATGCTTATGTAGAAAAACCCATTTTTTTTCTAGTATTTACTACTCTTTTCTCTTTCCTTTTTTCTTTCTATAGTGGAGATAGCCGCACGTAATGACAGATCACAGCCATATTATTAAAAGCTTGTGGTAAGAAGGGGTTTCGTTCGAGTGCTCTAAAATAATATTCTAAAGCTTTCGTATGTTCTCCGTTCCTTGTGTGAATAAGGCCTATGTTATAGAGTATATAACTTCGATCATAAGGATCAATTTCTAGTCGCATAGCTTCATAATAATTCTGTAAAGCTTCTGCATAATTTCCTTCGGATTGAGCCGACATCCGTTACGGTCGTCATTCATTTTTAAGAATCTCCGTTCCAGAACCATACGTGAGATTTTCACCTCATACGGCTCCCCCCTTAGGTGCATAATGAGAATAATACATGGAATCAAAAAAGAGTGCAAAATTCTCGTTATGGACTGAGTGGGACTAGTGTTTTTACAAGAAATCTCTAGCCAACCTTCCTGCCAAAGATTTTTTGAACATCAAATGGGTTGATCTTAATCTTAAATAAAAAATGGTAACTTCAACAATTTCTTTGTCCCCTACGCCCTTTAATTTCCAGGAATTGGTCACTTCAACAGTCTTCGATGGTTATACAGGTATCCAAAATAGGAACGAGATGGATGTTTGTTGTCCCAACCATTTTAGTTTCGATCTCGATAAGGAAGGCGATAATTTCGACCAAAGTCTGCGTATTGTTGATTTCTAGGTGTAGTGCTTCTTCTCCTATACTGCCTATTGATTCTAATGGATGAGGGTTAACTCGCACCGCAATACAGATTCATAAGTTGAACCTCTGGCTCACTACTAGAATCGACAATTCAAGCATCTGAGGCTGCATTAATCGGGGATACACGACAGAAGGAATTGCTTTTTTTTTTACAAACCTCACCTTCAAAAAGCGTAGATTTATTTCATTTTTTTTTCTATTCCGAAATCATGCGTCAGTCTTATAAGACTGAAGGCGGTAAATAAAATTGAGATCGAAAAGATATGTAAACTAATGATCAAATCACACCATCTCTGTAATAGGTAAATGCCTCCTTTTCTCCTGAAGTTGTCGGAATTATTCGTAATAAGATATTGGCTACAATTGAAAAGGTTTTATCAAAAAAATTTCCATTTATACTCGATTTAGTCATAGATAGCAATTCACTCTCAAATTCTTTTCATCACCTTTCGTAAGAAAATGATTCCCCACAAACAAAGGAATTGGACACTACGAAATAACATAAAAACATAATTTTTCAAATTTGAAAACTCCTCTTCTTTCTTTTTGAATGGAATTAAATAAAATAATAAGAAATAGTTTCGATTTCATACAAATCTAGTCGACTAGTATAAGAATGAAGAGGTCCTAGTCTGATTCCCATCTCATCTCGAAATTGAAGAAAAAAAAAAAATAGATAGACCGATCAGTTGATTCCTTACGATTCATTGATTTGATTGAATTCGTGTCAAAATATCCGAAAAGGATGGGAGCACTAGATAACATAAATGGATATCTAAAAAATCGATATCTTTCCTCTTTTGGTTTTTTCATCCTTTTTTTCGAATTGATTGCCCGGAATTTTCGAAGGATCAAGTAAAGTCAAAATAAAAGTGGCTCGCTATTGATTCGGTTGATGGGGCATAATCATTACGTAGGAGAGATGGCCGAGTGGTTCAAGGCGTAGCATTGGAACTGCTATGTAGGCTTTTGTTTACCGAGGGTTCGAATCCCTCTCTTTCCGTACCCTCAACTAATTTACCAATCTTAATGAACACAATGTATCAAAGAACAACACATACTCAAATTCAAAAAGGTAGAATTCGAACCCTCGGTAATTTTGATAGCGATTTGCTATTGCTATTCCCTGGATAAGTACTTTATCCTGCGTCTTTTTTTAGTTACTTTTTTTATGGGAAGGAAAGGGGGTAGTAGTTGTCCAAACCTCTTCTTAGTTGAGTTAGGTTTAAGTTTGCCGAGAATAATATTCTACGACTAGCAATTCATTTATTTTCAAACCAATCGATTTACTCTCGATTATTTGATTGACTAATCCTTTATATTGGAATGGGTGAAGAGTCAAATGTTTTGGAACTTCCTCATGAGGGGATGAATCAAGATAACTTTGAATCATATCTCTAGATTTTTGAGCATGGCTCGCCGTAATAATATCGTGTGGTTTGCAGCGATAACTTGGTATATCTACTATACGGTCATTAACTAAAATATGTCTATGGTTAACTAATTGGCGGGCTTGGGGAATAGTCGAAGCCATACCCAATCGGAAAAGGATGTTATCCAAACGCATCTCAAGGAATTGTAGTAAAACCCGACCTGTTGACCCCTTGGCTTTTCCGGCCATACGAACATATTTTAGTAATTGTCGTTCTGTAAGACCATAATGAAAACGCAATTTTTGTTTTTCTTCTAAACGAATACGATATTGAGATTTTTTCCCAGAGCGCGATTGGTTTCTAAAATCGCTTCCGACTCTAGGCTCTTTACTAGTTAGACCTGGTAAAGCCCCAAGACGACGTATTTTTTTGAAACGAGGCCCCCTATAACGCGACATGAAGACTCCTTTTTTGTTTGGACATAAACAAACTGAACTAAATAAATTGATAAATATAAATTAAGTGAGGCGAAATACAATAATACAATGAAGTAGTGTCCTAAAAAGAATTAAGAAATGGATTGAATTGGAGTAATAGAATGACCATTTTTGATTTATGTATAGAAATGTATAGAAATCATTTTCTTTCTATATTAATTTATATATCATATCATTCTATATCATATCAATAGAAATCGAAATTTATTAGAAATAATTCAAAAAATAGTCCGCTTTTTGTTCTGCCGAAACCGAATTCTTACTGTTTTTTTGCTAAAAAAATGGGGCATATGATAGGTCGGCAACCCTTGGAAAAAAGGGAAAAAGCCATTTCAATGTTCTTTGATTTCAAAAATACACTCTCAATCATGTGCAAATCAAAACAAATAGACAAAAGCCGGCTATCGGAATCGAACCGATGACCATCGCATTACAAATGCGATGCTCTAACCTCTGAGCTAAGCGGGCTCAAATAGAGCAAAAATTGTGTATGCATCGTAAACTAATAGGATCTTTTTTTTTTTTATTATTAATATGAATTATTAATTATTAGCTATTCATAATAGCAATAGCTATAGATTCCTATTTTTTGATATTGATCAATATTCTAGAAAATAATGATTAGTAATTCGATTATTTATTCGAAATTCTAATTATTATATTAATAAATTTGAGTGATATAAAATGGATATCCATTTTCTGGTTCTCAACACTTAACGTAAATTTCTTTCAATAAGGTATTTGAAAATGTTAATGTATTAGAATTCTAGGAATTCTAAAGAATTCAAAATGCTAACTAATTCCAATATTTCTAATAAATAATTTTTAAATTACTGAAATAATTAGTTTCATTTTAGCTATAATCAATGATTCATATTTTTGATAACTAGATACAAAATGATTGATATTGTATCAAATACCTTTTTTGAGTTATTTTCTCGAAAGTTAAAGACAAAAAAAGAATCGACCGTTCAAGTATTTCAAATTGCATCAAAAAAAAAAAAAATGATAATAAGAGAGGCATATATATATTATGACATGTATCAATTTCTATTGAATTGCATAAACAGAAATGATAGAATCATTTCGGGTTGTATCAAATGTGGGTGTCGGCCTTGGGTATCCAATAGACATTAAACAAAATAGGCAATAAATTCAAACAACAAGACCCACTTTTTTAGTTTATAGAGTTTTGGTTTACATATAAATAGAAATCCAATCAAGCGGTATTTAATGAAATTCGTATTGAAAAAAAAAATACACCGCTTTGATTTCAGCATAGTATAAAATAGGGGGATATGGCGAAATTGGTAGACGCTACGGACTTAATTGGATTGAGCCTTGGTATGGAAACATACGAAGTGACAACTTTCAAATTCAGAGAAACCCTGGAATTAAAGATGGGGCAATCCTGAGCCAAATCCTGTTTTACGAAAACCAACAGCAGTTCATAAAGCGAGAATACAAAAAGAATAGGATAGGTGCAGAGACTCGATGGGAGATGTTCTAACAAATAGAGTTTACCGCGTTGAGTTGGTAAAGGAATCCTTCTGTCGAAACTCAAAAAAAGGGGGGGGACCCATATACATAGATATATGTACTGAACGCTATACAAACTGGCCGCGAGTCTATATTGATGATTATATGCAAAATGAAAGAATTCTTGTGATGTGAATCGATTGTATTAACTGGCAGAAAGAATCGAATCTTCATTGATTCCATCATTTATAAATCAATTTACTTCAGGATCTGGAAATCTTTTGAAAAAAAAAAACGGATTAATCGCACGAGAATAAAGATAGAGTCCCATTCTACATGTCAATAGTGACAACAATGAAATTTAAAGTAAGAGGAAAATCCGTCGACTTTAGAAATCGTGAGGGTTCAAGTCCCTCTATCCCCAAAAAAACATTTGACTCGTTAATGCTTTATCCTATTTTTTTTCTTTCTTATTCGTTTTTTTCTTTCACAAAGTTATGTACCCGAGTGTATATTTTTTTGTATTAACCCAAGTTGGGTTTGGTGTTATATAAGGTACATACAAAGTAAGATCAATTCATTTTTGAATTGACATAGAACGAAGTCATATCATAAAATGAGGATGATATATTAAGTAAAATAAAATAATAGTCGGGATAGCTCAGCTGGTAGAGCAGAGGACTGAAAATCCTCGTGTCACCAGTTCAAATCTGGTTCCTGGCACATAATTCATTTGTATGAGTATCTGTTCACCAAATACATTCATATATCCAACATAATGGATATGGATCGACATCCAAATTTTGGATATTTATGAATCCATATCCATATTCATGAATAGTATCGATTAGCATACATACTTAGCCATCGAAGTATCTGGAACTCTCATGTTATCTTTTGTATTATATTCCATTTCAATTTTTAAATCGCTGACGAAAATTTCTAGATTTCTAGAAAGAGGATAAAAAGTATCCATATTCTCTCATATATAAAATCTGAAAATTAGATTCTCCTCTTTTTTCTTTTGTTCCTACTCTGCCTATTCTTCTTCAAGATCAAGAAGAACGTTACGACTTGATACATATATGTCTATGCAATACAGAATTGAAAGGTTCAATTAGTTGGTTGAGAGATCCAACCAAGCAAAGGTCTATTCTTAATAAGTTGATGGATAGGAATATCCACGATGGATCTTAGATAGAGTCGAAATGAAATCGTATATTTTTTTTTTTTTTTTGTTAGTTTTTTTCCTATTCTATTTCCTCATTCTCTCTTAAGCGAACCTATAGAGTACCTGTAAGATATGTGCGCGGTACAAAGTGCATAATTCGAAATTATTTTCATTGGAATTCAGATTATTGGTTCAGTTCATCACAAATAACAAGAAACAAGTACCCTCCAATTTGAGAATTTCCAATGAATCTATAATTGAATGATAGCACAAAAAGAAGAAAAACTAGAATAGGAAAATTTAGCACATTCAAATTACGAATGAGAACTCACTGACTTTGCTTGATTTTGAAGAGAACATACATAGGAATACTCTTTGCCTATCTGGAGTTATCAAAATGAAGATTATTTTCTTGGCGGCATTCAATGAGCATCTTGTATTTCAAAAAAATTCGGGGCAATATAATCCTTACGTAAGGGCCAT